ATGTCCACTGTTTTTAGATATTATAATTTTCTGAAAGGTAACTATCCCGCTTTCATATAAAAATTTATATAGAATCTTTGAAAAAGACTTTTTTCATACTTCATAAAAAATAAAAAGACTTACTGTCTTTAGGATCTGATGCTACACCGCTGCTCAATACCTTAGGGGATCTACTCTATTACATAAGTAGATTCCGAAGATTTATCTCATATTATGATATAAATAAACAGCTCTTGTTGTATCGGTCCAAAACCTTTCCAATTGATCTTTACGGTGCTTCCTCTATCAATTAAATCTTTTATTATCCATAGAAAGAAAGTATTTAGGCATATCCAGTCTTCACTTCATATTTGATCTATGAAGTTTATTTATTTGCTACAGCTGATAAAAAATCGTTTTGTACGATGCTTATGTAGAAAGCCCTTTTTTGTATTTCTAGTATTTAATTGACTAGCTGTTCGTTCTTTTTTTCTATAGTGGAGATAGTCGCACGTAATGACAGATCACAGCCATATTATTAAAAGCTTGTGGTAAAAAGGGGTTTCGTTCTAATGCCCGAAAATAATATTCTAAAGCTTTGGTATGTTCCCCATTACTTGTGTGGATAAGGCCTATATTATAGAGTATATAACTTCGATCATAGGGGTCAATTTCTAGGCGCATAGCTTCATAATAATTCTGTAATGCTTCCGCATAATTTCCTTCAGATTGAGCCGACATCCGTTACGGTCGTCATTCGCTTTAACGAATTCTCCGTTTCAGAACCGTATGTGAGATTTTCATCTCATACGGCTCCTCCTTTAGGTGCATAATGAAAATAATATATGGAAAAATTTGATGTCATTATGAACTAAGCGGGGCTAATGTTTTTACAAGAAATCCCTAGCCAACCTTCTTGCAAAAGATCTTTTCTTACTACCAAGTGGGTTCATGCTAGATAAAAATAAAAAAGTAAACTCTAAAAATTTCTTTGTTCTCAACGCCCCTAAATTTCCAGGAATTAGCCACTTCAACAGTCTTCAATGGTTATACGGGTATCCAAAGTACGAACGAGATGGATGTTTATTGTTCCAACCATTTTAATTAGTCCCAATCCCAAAGAAGAAGAAGAAAGAAAAGGAATCGTTTTGAAGAAAGTTTTCGTGTTGTTGATTTCTCGGCGTAGTGCTTCTTCCCTATGCCTCCTATTCGTATATTGTATTAGTGTAGTAGGATTGATCTGTAATACGGGAACCATAGGTAAAAACCTTTTGCTCAATACTAGAATTCACAATTGAAGCATCTAAGGCTGCATTAATCGTGGATACATGACAGAAGGGATTGCTTTTTTTTTATTATAAACTTCACCTTCAAAAGCGTAGATTTTTTTTTCAATACTCGTTTTTCTTTCTATTCCAAATCGGCGAGAAAAAAATAATGATAATCAAATCGCACCATCTCTGTAATAAGTAAATGCCTCCTTTTCTCCGGAAGTTGTCGGAATGACTCGTAATAAGATATCGGCTACAATTGTAAAGGTTTTATCAATAAAATTTCCATTTATACGCGATCTTGGCATAGGTAATAATCCATTCTATAACTCTTTTTATTTCCTTTACCTTTTCTTTTGTGAGAAAATTTTCTCACAAACAAAGGAATTGTATAGTACGAACTAACATAAAAGCGGACTCATTAAAATAAAAAAATCTTCTATCTACTTACAATTTTTTCCGGTCAAAAAAGGTATCTATTAACCATAATCTAAAAAACGATGAATAACTCGCTATTCACCCAGGTACTCAGTCAAAATCCTGGTGTCGGAGAGATGGCCGAGTGGTTGAAGGCGTAACATTGGAACTGTTATGTAGGCTTTTGTTTACCGAGGGTTCGAATCCCTCTCTTTCCGTACTTTCAACTAATTAACCAATCTTACGTGATTGACCATAATGTATCAAATCAAATAAAAAAGAATAGATATAAAATCTACCTTGTTTTGATTTTTAAATAGATTCTCTATTTCCTAATTTCTTTGATATGGAATATGCTGGGAAGAGCAAACAAGGGATCCAAATCTCCCTACCAATCTATGATACATGAATAGGAAAAAGATTCCCCGACAAAATCCCTTACCTTGTGCCTTTTTATTTTTAATCAAAAAGGAGGGCGAAGGGGAGTTATCCGAACTCTTGTTTTTAGTTTTTTTTTACTTAAGTTAGGTTTATTAAGTCTGTCGAGAGTAATATTCTACGACAAGCAATTCATTTATTTTCAAACCGACGCATTTCCTATCTATTATTTGATTGACTAACCCTTCATATTGGAATGTGTGAAGAGTCAGATGGTTTGGCAATTCCTCGGGGGCAGATGAATCAAGAAGATTTTGAACCAAAGTTCTAGAGTTTTGTTCATCCTTCACTGTAATAATATCTCGGGGTTTGCAGCGATAACTTGGTATATCAACTATATGACCATTAACTAAAATATGTCCATGGTTAACTAATTGGCGTGCTTGAGGAATAGTCAAAGCCATACCCAATCGAAAAAGGATGTTATCCAAACGCATTTCAAGTAATTGTAGTAAAACCTGACCTGTTGACCCCTTGGCTTTTCCGGCGATACGAACATATTTAAGTAATTGGCGTTCTGTAAGACCATAATGAAAACGCAATTTTTGTTTTTCTTCTAAACGAATACGATATTGAGATTTTTTTCCGGAGCGCGATTGGTTTCTAAGATCGCTTCCTGCCCTAGGCCTTTTACTAGTTAGTCCCGGTAAAGCCCCCAGACGGCGTATTTTTTTTAAACGAGGCCCTCGGTAACGTGACATAAAGACTCCTTTTTTTTATTTAAATTGTACAAAACTAAACAAAATTAAAACTGAACTAAATGATAATGATAAATGACGTGAAATCCACTCCAATAAACTATTGGAATACAAAGAGTAAGAAGATATATTCTTCTCAATATACAGATTTTTTTATTGTATATACAATATATATAAATAAAATAAATCATAAAAATTTTCCTTTATTTTATTTATTTATTTTGCAAAGGTCTAATCCTTTTACCCAATATATATTCCTATATGGAAGTTTATATGACATAATATAAATGGAGTGGTAACTCTGGGAAAAGGTGAAATAAGTCTTTTCAATCTTCTTTTATTTTGAAAGTACATTAAAAATCATGTAAAAAACGAAAAAATATGGAAAAGCCGGCTATCGGAATCGAACCGATGACCATCGCATTACAAATGCGATGCTCTAACCTCTGAGCTAAGCGGGCTCAAATAAAATAGCACGTGCATACAAATTCACTAAACTACTATATCGTATCAATTAACTATTCTATTCATTTTTTTTCCTTATCTATTTAGAATTAATTAATCATATTCTATATATTCTAGAACAAAATATAGCTCAAATAAATAGTGACTATCATTAAATAAATAAAACATAACCTTAATTAATAGAATATAGCAATATATCGACTTTATAATTTTGATTTCATTAGTTTATAAAAAATAAACTCTTAATTAGATCAGAAATCTTTTTTTTTTTTTTTTTTTTGTTAAATGTTATCTTATTTGAAATTATTTTTTTTTTTGTTNNNTAACATTAATTAATATAATATACCAAATTTTCGAATTTATAATTTTGTTTTCATTTTTTTATAAAAAATAAACTCTTAATTATATTTTAAATTTTTTTTTTTTTTTTTTTTTTGTTAAATGATATCTGATTTGAAATTATTGTTTTTTTTGTTCTAACCTCACGCTATTATTATTATTATTATTTTATACTTTTATTTTTATTTTTTATTTCTAATAATATAGAATTTTTAGAATATAAAATCTACGAAGTAGACTTATAATCTTTTTCCGCTGCACATTGTATAATTCTAAGTTTCAAAAAAAAGAATAAATTTCTTTTCATGGAAGTAAAAAAAAGAGAATTGACCGTTCGACTTTTTTTTTATTTTTTAAGACAAAGATGAGAAAAGTAATAACATATATATGTTATGTAATATATAACCATATTGAATTGCAAATACAAAAATGATAGAATCTTTGTTGATTAGACTAAATCAAAATGGATTGGGCTAAAAAAAACGAAAGAAGATACCAAAGAAATAAAAAAAGTATCTATATGTAATGAATTCCAAAGTTTCGGCATAAGAAAAAGTGGAAAGACATAATAATGAGATCCTAATCTCAAAGCAAAAAGGGGGATATGGCGGAATCGGTAGACGCTACGGACTTAATTGGATTGAGCCTTGGTATGGAAACCTACTAAGTGATAACTTTCAAATTCAGAGAAACCCTGGAATTAACAATGGGCAATCCTGAGCCAAATCCTGGTTTACGCGAACAAACCAGAGTTTAGAAAGCGAGAAAAAAGGGATAGGTGCAGAGACTCAATGGAAGCTGTTCTAACAAATGGAGTTCACTACCTTGTGTTGATAAAGGAATCCTTCGATCCAAACTTAAAAGAAAAAAAAGGATGAAGGATAAAAACCTATTTTGTATAAATATAGGTAACACAAAACGATCTCAAAAATGACGACCTGAATCTCGATTTCTATTTTTTTTTTTATTTTTAGTAGAAAAGGTGTGAATCAATTCGAAGTTTAAGAAAAAATCGAATATTCATTGATCAAATGATTCACTTCATAGTCTGATAGATCCTTGGTGGAACTTATTAATCGGACGAGAATAAAGATAGAGTCCCATTCTACATGTCAATACTGACAACAATGAAATTTATAGTAAGATGAAAATCCGTTGACTTTTAAAATCGTGAGGGTTCAAGTCCCTCTATCCCCAACTCTACTCCCCCCAAAAAATATGTTTGACGCCTTACCTTTTTTTAGTTATTCAAGAATTCATAATCTTTTTTCATTCATCCTACGCTTTTACAAACTATAATTTCTTTTCTTATTATAGACAAGTCTTGTGGGATATATCATACACGTACAAATGAGAAAAAAATATCGATTTGAATGATTTAGAATCGATATAA